AAACTAGGTGGGCCATTTATGACCAAACACCCGTCTTCCGATCCGGACGTGAAAGTTTCCCTTCATCCGGCTCTCGGCTTAAATTCCTTTTAAAGAAGCAAGTTATTTGATGATTTGACTGACATCGAAATCATCGTTAATGGATACATTCTGATCAATTCGACTCTTTTGAATGTGACAGTGTTTATGAAGTGCTTGTAAATTTGAAAATTTATCAGGTCCCCCTTTTGATCGAGGGATAATATGATCCGCTTCAATAACGTCCATCGGAGTAAATGGTACACCACATATTCCGCAACAACCATTTTGTATTTTGATTAGTTTATTAACCTTATTACTAAAACCTGAGTACTTAGAAGTTCTTTTAGCCCAGTATAAATGATTGCCATCGTAAGGAGAAGCATTACCTTTAATCTTAATGTGTTGAGTCGAGCTTACCCAACTCATTTTTGGAAGAAAGTTTTGTTTAATGTTCCCTTCTTTATCCGGAGTTCTACCAGTTAGGATCCAATTGTTTTGGTATTGATTACCTCTAAAAGTGTAAGTATTTCCATTTGGGAAGTACTTTTCCTTTAATTTCTGACGAGATCGAAGGCCTTTTGATTTTCTTCGAAATACCCAAGCTCTGATTTGTTTAAAAATGATATAATCTATTTTTGAAAAATCTTTTTGGCACTCTCCGAAACGGAAGTAATTCGCCCAACCAATGATTCTACTTGATAAGAATGCAATTAACGCATAGCTAGAAGCTGATTTGTTTTCTTGTATTATTTTCCGGATGCATTGTATGATTCGAGTTTTACTCTCTTTTGACGGTCGTATCTTAACTTTATATTCTCCTTTCTGCTCTGTCCTAATTGAAATTATTTGAAAACCTAAAAACTCAAATCCAGATGTTGAATTAACTATCCTCGTTTTTGCTTTTGATAGTTGTAATCCCGCTTCTTCGACTAACCATTTATCTACTACTTTTTCAATCTCTACAATATCTGCATGATTTGGGGCAGTAAAAACAAAGTCATCTGCATATCTTGAAAAACCGATTGCTCTCTTTCTATCTCTTTTTCCCTTAGAACTGGGATAACCAGCAATAGAGTACCAAGAGTTGGCGTACCAATCTTTTACGTGGTCTTCTAATCCATGTAGTGCTATGTTGGCTAATAATGGAGAAATAATTCCTCCTTGAGGCGTGCCCTCTAAAGCTTTAGTGACTTCATTGGATTCGTTTTCAAAGCCTACCATGATGTCTGCTTTTAACCATGCTTTAATTTGATTTTCCATTTGATCAAATGTATTCAGCTTGATTATAAGTTTATCATGGTCTATTTCGTCGAAACATTTGTGAATATCGGCGTCAAGGACAAATCGACTTTTTCCTCTTAACGAAAGAAAGAGGGCGGCAATGGCATCATGACACGACCTTCCTGGCCTAAACCCGTAGGAATTAGACTCAAAAATGGCCTCCCATTCTGGCTCCAAAGCGAGTTTTGCCAGCATTTGTTTTGCCCTGTCTTCGATTGTCGTTATACCTAGGGGCCGAAGTCCTTTCTTTTTCGCTCCAACTCTAGGAATGTAGACTCTTCTAATAGCTTTTGATTTCCCGTCGAGCCTAAGCCCGTACGCTAATTCAATTTTCTTTTCGTGTGAAAGAACTTTCACACCATCCACACCAGGGGTGTTACGTCCTTGATTTTCTGTAGTAACTCGTCTTACTGCTAGAAGTTTAGCATCTAAACTTCCGATAATCCGGCGTTGTATTGCACGGACAGTTTGACGTTTTCCTTCCATACTTGCTTTATAAACTCTTCGTTGTTGTCTAGAAAGTCTCTTTTGAACTAATGTCCAATCAATTTCTTTCCACGCTAATTTGCTCATATTGACTTGATTTGTTTATTAAATTTAGCCCTAATGGACGTCAGCTTATCATTTTCATTGCTACGTACGAAAATGCATTTGCTTTTTCCAAAAGTCTCTCACTTAATAATCATAAAGACAGCCATCCTACCTTTCCTAAGAGCTACTTAGTTCGGGAAATTATTAAGCTTTCCTCTGTTCCTTTAGTTTATATAAGCAGGTTAGATGTGTACAATATACCTAGGCCCTGTGTTATTCTAAGCGGGAAGAGATAATCAGCTCTTCTCGTTCAGGCCATCTTAGATTCTTCTCAGATCTTTATAAAAGAAAAGTTATGGTTCGAAGATAGATACTTAAATACATGGGAGTAAGGATACTTACCCCTATTAGCTTCATCATACTGCATTTCAAATACCTTTGCTAAACTTCCTCATTGGCTAGATGAGTAATCAAGGTATCCAAACTGGGTGCTTAATCACTCGTATGAATTTTCATCATCATAAACTAAAAGTTCACACTAATGGTTATATTCTACTATTTTATCTTCTTGGATAATCTTACTTAGTAAATAAATACTAATTAAGGTTATAATTTATTTGCTCCCCGAAGGGTTGCTGCGCATGCTACTATAAACGGGGCTTGATGTGGGCCTGGCGCAAGTGCCAAACCGCAAGCTCCAGCTGCTACGACGCAGGCAACACGCTTACTTCCTGTTGCTTTGTAGCAAGATTTTGCTACGTCAACATAGAATATAGCGATAGCTTTTGGAGACTTTAGACCTTCAGACAGAGCGGTTCCTACTGCTGCTTCGCCCAGTGATGAAACCACTGGTAATATTTGATGCGGCATTATAAAAATCCTCCTAGAAAGCCAAAAATAAACTCACCAAGTAACTTTAGCATAATTTTTTTATGTGTAATTTAGATAAATTAGTGAAATGAGTACTAGTGTGTGGATTTTCTCTTTTTCATATTAATATGTTTAATATGCAAAAGATTCTTTCCAAACAGGTCGCACGATTAATTCCATAATTAATACAGTTTTACCTACACCAGCTCCACCAAATAAACCAATTTTTCCACCACGACGGTAAGGAGCTAATAGATCTACAACTTTAATACCAGTTTCAAAAATTGATGGTTTTGTTTCTAATTCTGTAAAGGCAGGAGCATCACGATGAATTGGTAAAGTTTCATCTGATACAACATCACCTTGTTCATCTACTGGTTCACCAATTACATTGAAAATTCGCCCTAAGGTTGGTGTACCAACTGGAACGTTAATCGGCGTACCTAAATCAACTGCTTCAACACCACGTTTTAAACCATCCGTTGAACGCATTGATACAGCACGTACTTTGTTATCACCTAATAATTGTTGAACTTCAACAATATTTCCTAACCCATCTGCAGTTTCAATTTTAATTGCAGTGTAAATTGGAGGTAAATTTCCAGTTGGAAATTCAATATCTAATACTGGACCAATAATTTGACAAACGTAACCTTTATTTGTAGTTTCTACCATTTTGATTTAAAATATTTTAAATATTTAAGAATAAATATACTTTCAGAATTTAATAGATTATTCAAAATAATAACAAATTTAAAATTTATTAACTATTTACAATTGTACACCAAAATACTAAGAATTATTGAATAAAATGTTTTAGAACTTTTAATGTTTTAGTGTTTTTTAAAAAGAATCTAAAGATTTTGCTCTGCCAGTTATTCTTAACCAATTCCGTGCTCTTGGATAATTATCAGGTGCCAATTTAAGCGCCTGATACCAATATTCTGCAGCTTTGTCAAATAATCCTTTTGCTAATTCAATATATTCATATTCTTCAGAAATTTCCATTGCAGAATCATAATCCTGAGAAGCCATTTCCAATGCTAAAAGTCCTTGTCGATGATAAATTGCTGCAATATTGTTTAAAGCTTGAGGTAAATTAGAATTTAAAGATACAGCTTGGTGATAATATTCTAAAGCGCGGGGGTAGTTTTCATTTTTACCATAAATTAAACCAATATTATACAAAGTATAACTTCTATCATATTGGTCTTCGTCTAAATATAGTGATTCATAGTAATTTTCTAAGGCTTCAGCATAATCCCCCTCTGCTTGGGCTGCCATTCCAGCTTTGTAATATGCAAAAGCTTGTTTTTCTTGTTTACTTGCAGGTAAAACTTTTAAGATAAGATCGGAAATAACTGTAAATACACGATCAATAAAATTCCTAACACCCATACGTTAGAATTCCTCCTTACGTCATCTTAATAAACTTTAACTTCTAAAAAATTTAAAGTTCATTAGAAGCTACATATGGTAATAAAGATAAAATTCGTGCTCGTTTGATAGCTTTTGCAATTTGACGTTGTTGTTGCACTGTTACGCCTGTCGCTCGACGTGGAAGAATTTTTCCTTGTTCTGTAATAAATAATTTTAATAAATCAATATCTTTATAATCAATTTTTTGATTAATTCCGATAGGTGCTAATCTTTGTTTTTGTGCTAACATATTTTTATTTTATTTCTTTATGAATAGTTTGTTTATTGCAATGTGGACAATATTTTTTAAGTTCTATACGTTGTGGATTGTTTCGGCGATTTTTTTGAGTTAGATATCGTGAAACACCTGTAGATCGCTTATTTGTATTTGTTCTACATTCGGTACATTCTAAAGTAATTAATATTCTCGTACCTTTATTTTTTGCCATACTAATTCCTATACTATAATAAATTTTTAATAATATTTTTACTTTACTATTTTGCCTAAATATTCTTATTTTATCAAGGGTTTAATGTATTACTTTTAAAATTATTGATAATATAAAAATATTCATGATAAAAACTTTCCATTTTTTCTTAAATATATTATATTTTACTAAACAAAAATATAAAATCAAATATAATACAATTATTAACGTATAGATCTTTAAATCCTATTTATGGCTAATAACAAATCAGCAAAAAAACGCATATTGATAAGTAAACGAAATAATCTTAAAAATCGTTTTTATAAAAGTTCAGTTCGAACATTAACTAAAAAATTTTTAAAAGATCTAGAAATTTATAAAAGTTCAAAAAATAATAGCGATAGAGAAAGAGCACAAATTGTACTAAATTCAATTTATAGTTTAATTGATAAAGGTTCAAAAAAAAATGTTTATCATAAAAATACAGCAGCACGAAAAAAGGCAAAATTAGCTACTTTATTGAAAACTGCTATATAGAATAATTAAATAAGTAACATTTAGATTTTAAAATAACCTGTTTAAAACTAGGTTATTTTATTTAAAAATTTTTTATCAATATTACGAATTAATAATAATAACCTTTCCACACTGAACTTACTATACAAAGTAAGGTAATATTAATTATAACAACCATAAACTATACAAAACTTAAGTATAAAAATTCTTAGCTATTATAAGTAAAAAACTAAATACCACCATTATAAATTAGAAAATTCAATTTAATTTTTGTGTTAAATAAATTATTATCCCCTTCCTAGGGAATAACTTTATCTATATAAAGTTAATAATTTATAATTAAATACTTCTTTGATTTTTAATAATAACGTCACAAAATTAATAACATTAAAATCTTAATTTAATTTATGAAAATATTACCCAACATAAAATCTAATAATTATTTAATTTAAAATAAATTAATCTTAAAATTTTTAAACTACTATATGATGAATTATACAACTGCTCTACCTGATTTTATTGAAATGCAACGAGTAAGTTTCTGTTGGTTTATTGCACAAGGACTAAATGAAGAATTAAATACTTTTTCAAGAATTTATGATTTCAGTCAAAATACAGAATATGTTTTATTTGGGCAAGAATATAGTTTAGTGAAACCTATTTATAATATAGTTCGAGCTAAAAAATATACGGCAAATTACTCTGCTCAACTTGTTATTCCTTTAGAAGTTCGAAACAAAAAAACAAATATTATTAAATATCACAGTAAATTTCCTATTATTAATCTACCGTTAATGACAAGTTCTGCTACTTTTGTTATCAATGGTTGTGAACGTGTTATTGTAAGTCAAATTATTAGAAGTCCAGGTGTATATTTTGAGAAGAATAAACATCAAAAAAAAAGTAAAAAAATTAAAAGAATAATATCCAGTGAAATTGGAAAATTAAAAAGTTTTACTCCACCAAGTGAAATTTTACCTACAGAGAGTCGATTATATTTTTTAAATCCAACTATTAAAAAAAAATTAATTAGTGATAAAAAAAAGAAAATAAGGTTTATTAAAAAAGAAGAAGATTGGAATTGGCAAGGGCAAACAATTAATAATTATTCATTTAAACAACTAAAAAATTATGAAATTAATTTTAGCTCTTCATTCATTGAATATTTTAAAGTTTATAAAAGTTTATCTAAAACACAAAATTTATCTAAAAAAATAAAACGGATTAAAGTTTTTTTAAAATGGTTAGCATCGAATGAAAATTTTATATTACTTAACAATAACAATAGAATTTTTTTAATAATCAATTGTTTTAATTTAGTACTGAAAACAATTGTAAAATATAAAATTTTAAAAAAGAGAATTGATAAAGATAATAATAAAAGTGAGTTAAAAAAATTTAAAGAAATTGAAGAATTATATAATAAAGTATCTCAAAAACCAGAAATTTTACTGAGACTAAATACGAATATAAAATTACTTGTTTTTCTACTTAGAGATTTAGACAATTTTGCTTCAATTAATAATTTTAATTTTTTAAAAAAAAGCATTATACCAAAAATTAATATAAGTATTAATAATAATAAAATACACTCTAATCTTTACTTTACTACTAGTTTTAAAGAACTTATTAAATTTAAATATAATGTTACTAAAAAAGAAAAAGATAAAAAGAGAAGTCAATCACAAGCCAAAATCTTCAAAAATAAAACAAAGTATTTAAAAACAAAATCTAAAATTATTCAATATAAAGATGATCATTTAATAAGAGATATTTATAAAAAAAAATATGAAGAAAAAGAATTATATACTGCAACATTAATTCCCGAATATGGTTCATGGATTAGATTTGGATTCCAAAAGAATACAAAAATTAATATCTCCAAATATCCTATAAAAAACCAAGAAGATGAAATTATTATTCAGCTTGATAAAGTAACTCAAAAACCAATTATTCATTTGTTGAAAGAAATGGGGGTAACTGATTTAGAAATTTGTCAAAACTTACAGAACTCTGAATTCTTCTATTTTAATAAACCAGTATTAACTCATTCAATTTATCAACCAAATCAACTATTACGTTTTAGTCTAAGCAAAAATTATTATAAAAATATATCAGAATTTTCTCGAATTTTTGATCCAGCGTATTATCGTTTAGGAAAAATTGGACGTTTAAAATTAAATGACAGATTAAATCTAAAATTATCAAAACGAATCCATACAATTACATATGATGATATTTTTGCAATACTTGATAAACTAATAACTTTATCTATATCTAAACAAATTAGCGACGATATTGACCATCTTAAGAATCGACGAGTTCGATCAGTAGGCGAATTGTTACAAAATTTATTCCGTATAGGATTTCAAAGATTATTGCGAAAATTACGAAGTCAAACAAATAAGACCTATTCAAGCCAATTATCGAGTTTTAATATCGTTGGGGCAACGATTAGAGAATTTTTTGGTGCAAGTCAATTATCTCAGTATATGGATCAAACAAATCCTTTATCCTCTTTAACGCATAGACGAAGAATTAGCGGTTTAGGGCCGGGTGGGTTTGATAGAGATCGTATTAGTTTTGCTGTACGCGATATTCATCCAAGTCATTATGGACGAATATGTCCAATTGAAACACCTGAAGGACAAAATGTAGGATTAATTGCTTCATTAACTACATGTGCAAGAGTTAATGAATCTGGTTTTTTAGAAACACCTTTTTGGAGAGTTATTAATGGAAAGGTTATTAAAACAGGTAATCCTATTTACTTAACAGCGGATATTGAAGATTTTTATAAAATTGCGCCTGCCGATATTTCAACAAATGAAGAAAATTATTTAACAAAGAATTTAATTCCTGTACGTTACAAGCAAGATTTTTTAACTGTTACGCCATCTGAAGTTGATTTTATTGCTATTTCCACAATTCAAGTTGTTTCTGTTGCTGCATCTTTAATACCATTTTTTGAACATGATGATGCGAACCGAGCGTTAATGGGATCTAATATGCAACGACAATCAGTGCCTTTATTATTACCACAAAAACCAATTGTTGGAACAGGTCTGGAAAATCAAATTGCATTAGATTCTGGTATGATAATTAATGCTCAACGAGATGGAGTTGTTGAATCCGTAACAGCAAATAAAATAATTATTCGTGAAAATTCGGGGCAATACTACAAATACGATTTACAAAAATATCAACGCTCAAATCAAGAAACATGTATTAATCATAGACCAATTGTTTGGGAAGGTGAGAAAATTAGATCTGGTCAAATGTTAACAGATGGACCAGGAATAGTAAGTGGTGAACTTTCTTTAGGGCAAAATGTTTTAGTAGCTTATATGCCATGGCAAGGTTATAATTTTGAAGACGCAATTTTGATTAATGAACGATTAGTTTATGAAGATATTTTTACATCAATTCATATAGAAAGATATGAAATTGAAATTGATCGAACAGCTGAAATGTCGGAGCAAACGACAAATAATATTCCAAATCTAAATATTTCTGATGTTCAGAATTTAAATGAAGATGGAATAGTTACTATTGGAACATTTGTAAAACCTGGCGATATTTTAGTAGGAAAAATTATTCCTAAGGATGATTCTGAACAGTTACCAGAATCAAAATTACTTAGAGCAATTTTTGGAGCAAAAGCAAAAGGAGTTCGTGACACATCATTTAGGATGCCCGAAGGTGAATATGGAAGAGTTATTGAAACTTTGACATTTAATCGACGGACAAAATTAGCATATAAATTTGAAAAAATTCAAATCTTTATAGCCCAAATAAGAAAAATTCAAGTAGGGGATAAAATTGCAGGTCGTCATGGAAATAAAGGAATAATTTCTCGTATTTTACCTCGTCAAGATATGCCGTTTCTTCCAGATGGTACACCGATTGATATTATTTTAAATCCTTTAGGAGTTCCATCGCGAATGAATGTAGGACAATTATATGAATGTTTATTAGGATTAGCAGGTCATAAATTAAATCGTCGTTTTAAAATTTTACCATTTGATGAAATGTATGGATCAGAAGTTTCTCGTATTTTAATTAATAAGAAATTAAGACAAGCTTCAATTGAAAATGATGAAGCATGGCTTTTTAATCCATATTCTCCTGGAAAAATGGTACTTCTTGATGGAAGAACAGGTAAAGAATTTGATAATCCAATTACGATTGGTAATGCTTACATGTTAAAATTAATTCATTTAGTTGACGATAAAATGCACTCTAGGGCAACTGGACCCTATTCATTAGTAACACAACAACCATTAGGTGGAAAAGCTCAGCACGGTGGACAACGTTTTGGCGAAATGGAAGTCTGGGCACTTGAAGGGTTTGGAGCCTCTTTTACATTAAAAGAACTCTTAACCATTAAATCTGATGATATGCAAGGAAGAAATGAAACTTTAAACTCTATTATAAAAGGTCAGCCAATTCCAACTTCGGGTGTACCTGAATCTTTTAAAGTATTGGTTCAAGAATTACGCTCAATTGGATTAGATCTAAGTACTTATAAAATTGATGAGTTTAGCTCAGATCAATCTTATGAGATTGAATTAAATTTAATTGAAAAATATAATCCATTATTAAAAACATTTTCCCATTCATCAAATCTAAATAATATTTCATTTTAAAAATTTAATATGGTACGGTCAAAAAAAGAATTTGATTATATAAAAATAAAATTAGCTTCCCCTATGAGGATATTAGAATGGTCTCATAGAAAATTACCCAATGGACAATTTGTTGGAGAAGTTCAAAAATCTGAAACCATTAATTATCGAACATTTAAGCCTGAAATGGATGGTTTATTTTGTGAAAGAATTTTTGGTCCAAGCAAAAGTTTAGAGTGCGCTTGTGGAAAATATAAAAGAGTCCGGTATGAAGGTTTAATTTGTGAACGTTGTGGAGTTGAATTAACTGAATCACGAGTTCGGCGACACCGAATGGGTCATATTAATTTAATTTATCCAGTTACACATGTTTGGTATACGAACAGTCGACCGAATTACATTGCTTTACTTCTTGAAGTTGAACAATGTGAAAAAAGATTAGATACTGGGTGGACAGAATTTGCTGATACAAGAGATAACAAAGAAAAAGATAATAGAGATATTCCTGATTATTTTTCTTTAGATATTAATAATTATCTTACAAGTCCAAAAGTACTTTTAAATTGTAAAAAATTTCTTAAAGAAAAATCAAAAGCGAAAAAATCTAATATTGTAAATTTTTATGATGAACGAATAAAACGAATAAAATTAGCATCTCTTGCTTACTTTATTGCTGAAGATGAAATTGCTTTCTACGGACTTCATTGGGATTTACAACAATATCGTCGTTGTCGAGAATTAGGATTTACAGGTTATCCATTAAAACCATATTCAAAATCCCAGAATCGACGTCGAAATACACCAAAATATTTATTAAGATCAACACCAAATTATTTAATTGGTGCGGTATTAATTAAGCGTGAATTAGAAAAATTAAATCTTGATCAAGAAATAATTAAAACGCGTAATTATATAACACTGTGTAGTAAAGTACTTCATAAAGAGCAACCATTTTATAATTTTTCACATTGGTCTAAAAAATGGGAATACCAACGGATTTATAAATTACGAGACCAATCAATTAAACGAATCCGTATTTTAGAAAATTTATTAACGACTGGTGCAAATCCAGCATGGATGATTATCACAATACTACCCGTTATTCCCCCTGCATTACGGCCAATGATTCAATTAGAAGGGGGGCGTTTTGCAACTTCAGATTTAAATGAATTATATCGTCGAATAATTACAAGAAATAACCGTTTACTTCGATTATTAGAAATTGATGCGCCTCAATTAATTATTCGAAATGAAAAACGAATGTTACAAGAAGCAGTAGATACATTAATTGATAATGGGAAACGAGGAAAAATTGCCTTAAGCGCAAATAACCGCCCCTTAAAATCTTTATCGGATATTATAAAAGGAAAACATGGCCGTTTTCGTCAAAACCTACTTGGAAAACGAGTAGATTATTCAGGACGATCTGTTATTGTTGTAGGTCCAAGTTTGAAATTAAACCAATGTGGTTTACCTTACGAAATGGCAATTGAATTATTTCAACCATTTATCATTCGCGAACTCATTAATCAAGGGTTAGCTAGCAATATGAAAGTTGCAAAAAATTTACTTCAACAAAATGAACCAATTATAGATCCTGTACTTGATAAAGTACTATCAAATCATCCCATATTTTTAAATCGAGCACCAACATTACACAGATTGGGAATACAAGCTTTTGAGCCTATTATTATTCAAGGAAGGGCTATTAAACTTCATCCTTTAGTGTGTTCAGCGTTTAATGCTGATTTTGATGGAGACCAAATGGCTGTGCATGTCCCGCTTTCATTAGAAGCTCAAGCAGAATGTTATATGTTAATGTTAGCTCCTTATAATTTTTTGTCACCTGCAAATGGTGAGCCAATTATTATGCCAAGTCAAGATATGGTATTAGGTTGTTATTATTTAACGGTAAATAATATTTCTGGGTTATTAGGCTCAAACCATTATTTTGCTGATTTAAACGATGTTATATTAGCTTATACACAGGATCAAATTGAAATTCATAGTTCAATTTGGGTTCGGTATAAACATAAAATTTATAAACCGTCAAATTTTGTAAAAAGAATTAAATTAAAAGATGAAAGTTATATTGAATATTATGAAAATATTCAAATTCGTAAAGATAAAAATAATAAAACAATTGTGCAATACCTAAAAACTACAACTGGACGTGTTCTTTTAAATTACACAATTCAAACAACATTAAATCTTAAACTCTAAAGATTTAAAATATTTGAATTTATAAAAAAATAATAATAAAGTAAAAGAATTATGAAAGAGTATATTTATCAAAATACACTTATTAACAAGAAGCAATTAAAAGAATTATTAGCCTGGAGTTTTTCAAAGTATGACGCCATGCAAGCTTCTTTATTAGCCGATGAATTAAAATATCTTGGATTTAAATATGCGACACAAGCAGGTATCTCAATCAGTATTGAAGATTTAAAAGTACCTGTCACAAAAAATGAAATGTTAGAAAAAGCTAATAAAGACATTTTAAATGCAGAAAAAATTTGTTTAAAAGGTAAAATTACTGATGTAGAACGTTTTCAAAAAATTATTGATACTTGGAGTATAGCTAGTGAGTCATTAAAAGATAATGTAGTTACCTACTTTAAAACATATGACCCTTTAAATTCAGTATATATAATGGCATTTTCAGGGGCGAGAGGCAATTTATCACAAGTGCGTCAACTTGTAGGTATGAGAGGACTTATGGCTGACCCTAGTGGTGAAATTATGCGTGTTCCCATTAAAAAAAACTTTCGGGAAGGGTTAACAATTACAGATTATTTAATGTCTGGTTATGGTGCTCGTAAAGGTATTGTGGATACCGCATTAAAAACAGCAAACTCAGGTTATTTAACTCGCCGTTTAATTGATATTGCACAAGATATTATTATTCGAGAAAAAGATTGTTTGACATCTGCTTCATTTATAATTGACTATGAAAATAAATTAGATACTGAACAAATTATTGGAAGAATCTTATCAAAAGCAGTTTATGATCCAAAAACGCAAAAATTAATTGCTGCAAATAATACACATATAACATTAAAAGTATTAGATAAATTTAAAGAAAAACAAATTTCAAAATTTCATATTCGTTCACCATTAACTTGTAGTTTATATCATTCTATTTGTCAAATGTGTTATGGATGGGACTTATCAAATCAAAATTTAGTTGATCTAGGAGAAGCTGTTGGTATTCTTGCTGGACAGTCTATAGGGGAGCCTGGAACGCAACTAACAATGAGAACTTTTCACACAGGGGGTATTTTTACTTCAGAAGCTAGGCAACAAATTATTAGCCCAACAAATGGGGTTATTAAGTTTTCTAAACTGTTAAAAACAATAATATTACGTACGAACCGAGGTGATGATGTTTTAGTTACAAAAAATTCAGGATCATTAATATTAATTGCTCAACAAGATGAAAAAAGAATCACTCAAATTGAAGTATTACGAAACACTATGTTATTCGTAAAAAGTAATCAATATGTTAAGAAATCAACGATAATAGGTGAATTAATAAGTACAGAGAAACAAACTTTAACAGAAAGAAAACCAATATTGAGTGATACAGCTGGTGAAATTTTCATTCCTAGATTAAAAATTAAAACAAATTTAATTACACAAAATCGCTTATTATGGATTTTATCAGGACAAGTTTATCAAGTTCCTAGTAACTCTTTTTTAAATTTTTACATAGACCATAAAATTAACAAAAATAGTTATATTTTCAGAACAAAAGTAATAACTCAATATTCTGGCCATATTAAAGTTTTTAATAAGAAAAGTAAAACAGTAGAACAAAAAATTCAAATTATAAACGATACGTATTATTTGAATAATACGTACGCTCAAAAAATTCTTAAGCCTAGAAATAATAAAAACTATTTAATTAATTGTGATAATTTAAAGTATTTAGTTACATTAACTGATTCAAATCTTAAAAACTGGAAACGGTATAATAAATCGAAACCTTTTGCACTTTTATTTCATAATAATTTTAAAACTTTAACTGGCGGAATAATGTATTATGATCAACGAACAAAACAAAAACAGGATTTACTCGATCATCTTATTTCATATATTATCCCCTATGAAATAAATAAAGAAGAGTACGAGAAACTAAATAGAAACTATTGTGACAATTACTTAAAAAATTTAGAAACTAAAATTGATAAAAATGGATTTATTTTTTATCAAAATTTTTTAAACTACCAAGAAATGGAAAATATCTTTTTAAAGCTAAAATTAAAGAAAAAAATTATTCAAAATTCTTTAATTTGGCTTTCTGAAGAAACTTATAAATTAAACTGTGATAAAAATATTTTATTAGTAGAAAACGGAAACTTTATATCAAAAAATTTTGAAATTATTCCAAATATTATTTCGAAAACTGCTGGAATTATAAGTGTTACTCAAAAAAATAATATTGTTGAAGAAATTGCAATTAAATCAGGATTTGTTTATCAGGGTAAACAATTTGAACAATTGAATAAAAATGTATATTATCCAGGTGAAATTATTTTTGATAATATTGAAATAACACGCCCATCAGTATGCGAACATATTACAACAAAAGTTGGCAATCAATTATTAATTCGACCTTTCGATATTTATGAAATTCCTAAAGAAAAAACTATAAAAAAAAATTTTATTCATAATAAGGATTCAGAGTTACTTTTTAATATAACGAACAAAACGTACTCTTTATATAAAACAAACCAAAAAATTAAAACATCTAGTAGTATAAATTTAATTTCTCAAACCATAAATCTAAATTCAAAAAATTCACTACAAAATAATCTTACTATTGATTTAAGTAATTCTTTTAAAGCGAAACGTATAAATTTGAAAATTTTAGAAAAATTAATATTCAATCATTATATTCCAGCACATTTAAAATATACAAATTTACAATCTTGCTTACTTATTGAACCAAGTCAATTCATCGATTATTATACAACAATAGGTTATCTTGAATCATGTACAAGAAAATCTATAGAAATTGTGAAATTTAAGTCAAAACGTTCAAGCAAAAAACAAGTTTTTTTAATATCCAATGATGATTGTTTAACTGTCAAAAAGAAGCGAGGAAAAAATAAAACAGTTAATGAATTACTAATTGATAATATCAATGTAAATCAAACTGGAAAAGTTTTAATTGACAATGGAAAATTTTTAACTATACAAAAAGGACGTCCATATTTTTTCCCAAATTGTAAAATTGATGATTCTAAAGAAAAAACTGATCTGCAATACAAATTAATAAGCTTAAATAAAAATATCCCTAAGACTAAAAAGAATACATTTCTAAATTATTATGATATTACCAAACGTTCGTTAGTAGAAAAATTAGAGCCAAATAAAAAAGTCTATGGATTTAAAGTTAAATTTTCAAAAATGTTTATAAAGAAAAATGGAAAATTCTATAGTTCTCCTATTCCATTATTCTTAAATAATTTTTCATTAACAAAAGAAGAAGAAAATATAAATAATCTTAAAATTAAGAATAAAGAAGTAAAAATTAAACAATATTTAAAAGAAGAAGTAGCAGACGAACAGTTAGAAAAAAAGAAACCAAAAAAACAATACTTACCATTATTACTAAAAAGTTCCACATTAATTCCTAATAAAATTAAGAAAAATAAGTCTTTTAAGAATAATTTAACAGGTTTAAGATTCTTAAAATATCCGTTTAATAAATCAATTGGAATTCATTCCATAACGGAAGATTATTTTGAACAAGAGGCAAACAATGTTTATTGTAAAAATGGGGAATTTATTGAAAAGGGTGAAGTAATTGGTTTGTTAAATTTTGAAAAAGAAATTACTGGAGATATTGTACAAGGTCTACCAAGAATAGAAGAATTATTAGAAGCAAGAAAAAAGAAACCGACAAATAAACATTTAGCAACAAATCAAAAGAAAAATTTATTAATTCAAAAAACTAGTATTGATTCTAGCTTTGAATTTCAAAAACTTGGAACAACTATAAAAGAGAACGATAAGATTAATCCTCATAATTTACTAAAAATTTACTTCAATTATTATGGAATAAAAAAACAATTTTTCTCGAATAAAAGAAAAATTTCTACTTCATATCGTTTAATAAATAATTATGAAGCAAGTTATAGAACATTTAAAAAGATTCAATTATTAATATTAAACGCCGTTCAATCAGTTTATCAATCTCAAGGTGTGTCAATTGCAAACAAACATTTAGAAGTTATTATTAAACAAATGACTACAAAAGTTTTAATAACCCATGAAGGCCATACACCATTATTACCTCGTGAGGTCGTTGACTTATATCATATTAAATATATTAATCAAATTATTGAAGAAAATAGTAAACATCCTGCATATTATGTTCCATTATTATTAGGAATTACAAAGGCAGCATTAAATAATCCAAGTTTTATTTCAGCAGCAAGTTTTCAAGAAACAACTCGTGTTTTAACAAAAGCAGCTATTGAGGGTAGAGTAGATTGGTTACGGGGATTAAAAGAAAATATAATTATTGGACATTTAATTCCATCGGGAACAGGATATCAAAGTTACACCAACTGTTTTAATATAACATCACAAAACAAAATTAAAATTAATTTAGAAGAAATAAAAATAAAAATCTAAATTTACTTCTTTTCAATCTGTTGATGTTATTCTATACTAGAATAAAGTACAATTATTTAATTAAGGAGTTATAAAAATTTATGGCTGATATTAACTTAGCCCAATTATTAGAAGCAGGTGTTCATTTTGGGCATAAGGCTTATAGATGGAACCCAAAAATGTTTCCTTATATTTATACAGAGCGAAATAATATCCATATTTTGGATCTAGTACAAACAGCTCACTTATTAAAACGAGCAAATTCTTACGTTGCAAAAGCAGCAACAGAAGAAAAAACATTTTTATTTGTAGGGACAAAACGTCAAGCAAGCGCAGTAATTGCTCAACAGGCAAATAGCTGTAATTCGTATTATGTAAATCATAGATGGTTAGGTGGGATGTTAACAAATTGGGTAACATTAAAAAGTCGAATTGAACGATTAAAAGTGTTAGAACAACAAGAGGTTGATGGTATTTTTAATTTATTACCAAAAAAAGAAGCATCTTTACGTTTAAAAGAGTTAGAAAAATTACGAAAACATTTAAACGGTGTTAAAAATATGACAAAATTGCCTGATGTAGCGATTATCATTGATCAAAAACGTGAAATGACGGCAATTCAAGAATGTCGAAAATTAAATATTCCCATTATTTCTATTTTAGATACAAATTGTGATCCGGATTTAGTAGATATTCCAATTCCAGGAAATGATGATGCTGTGCGATCAATTAAATTAATTTTAAGTTCATTAACAGATACTATTAATCAAAACAGATCTATGTAATTAATAAAAGTATTAAGCAATCTATAAAATAATATTTTTATGATAATTTAATTTTTAGGAAAGAAAATTTAGAAAAACAGAAATTTTCTTTCCTAAAAATTAAATTATTATTTATTATGTTAGTGAAACTTTCCCACCTGCATCTTCAATCTGTTTTTTCGCATCTTCTGCTGCATCTTTACCTAATGCTTCTTGAACCATTTTAGGTGCTGATTCAACAAGTTCTTTTGCTTCTTTTAAACCTAATCCTGTTAATGTTCGAACAACTTTTAATACTGCAATTTTTTTATCAGCTGGAACTTCGTCTAACATTACATTAAATTCTGTTTTTTCTTCGACTTCTTCTGCAGCAGCTGGAGCAGCGGCCATTACAACACCTCCACCAACACTTGCAGAAGCATCAACACCAAAAGTCTCTTCAATTGCTGTAACTAATTCTGATGCTTCTAATAAAGTTAATGTTTTTAATTCTTCAACGATTTGATTAATTTTGTCTGACATAAAATTTCTTATTTAAAATGTAGATATATATTTAATTTTAATTATTCAATTAGATTTAAATGTATTTGATCAATTAATCAAACGTATTTAAATCTAATTGAATAGATGGGCCCATACTAGTACAAATAAATAAACTTTTGAAATATTTACCTTTTACTCCAGTTGGGCGATTTTGTTCAATAGATTGATACAATGATCTTAAATTTTCAATTAGCTGATGGTTTGAAAAATTTGCTTTTCCAAAATTTACATGAACAACCCCTGTTTTATCTGCTTTATATTCAAATTTCCCTTTTTTGAATTCAGATAATGTTTCTGTTAAACTTGTACTAACAGTTCCTGACTTTGGTGAAGGCATTAATCCTTTTGGACCTAAAACTCGACCAAGTTTTGCTAATTTTGGCATCATATCCGGCGTTGCAACTAATAAATCGAAATTAATATTACCTTGACTAATATCATCAATTAATTCTTGACTACCAACAATATCAGCTCCACCTTCTTTTGCTTCATTAAAATTTGCTTCATTTGTTAAAACCGCAATTCGTGTTACTTTTCCAACTCCATGCGGTAATGTTACAGTTGTTCGTAGTTGTTGATCTGCGTATTTTGGATCAATATTTAGATTAGCATGTAATTCAACAGATTCAATAAATTTAGCCGTCGCCGTAGCTTGAAGTAAATTAATTGCTTCTTCTAAACTTGAATGAACAACATTCTTAGTCTTTTTAAGGTTTTCGTTTTGACGTCTGGATAATTTTTGCATATAATTTATTTCTTAAAACTTACAAACTTAAATATTAATCTATAATTGTAATACCCATATTTCGGGCAGTTCCTTCAACAATTCTTATTGCACTTGTTATTTTAGTAGTATTCAAATCTGGTAATTTAATATTAGCAATCTCTTCTAATTGTGCTTTTGTTACTGATCCAACATTTACTCTATTTGGAGTTGATGAACCTTTTTTAACTTTTGCAGCATTAGCTAATAACACAGATGCAGGCGGCGTTTTCAAAACAAAAGTATAACTTCGATCTTCATAAACTGAAATTTCTACTGGAATAATAAGCCCAGCTTTCTCAGTTGTACGTGCGTTATATTCTTTACAAAAAGCTGCAATGTTTACTCCATGTTGACCTAAAGCTGGGCCTACAGGAGGAGCAGGTGTAGCTTTTCCAGCAGGTAATGCTAATTTAATCAATGCAGTTATTTTCTTTGGCATATAATTTTATTTGTATTTCTTGATAAAATAGAGATGTATAATTTTAACTTTAATTAATAAAAAAAGATTTAAGGTTTTTCTTGAAAGTTCTTTTCCTCAGTTTATTTTTAAATCTTTGCAAAATCAATTAGTTACGGAAATTTTAAATAATTAAAATTCTATTGTATAATAAACACCTCTTCTTTTTTAAGAGAAACGCGTCCTGAAGGACTTGAACCCTCGACATCTAATTTTGGAGACTAGCGTTCTACCAACTGAACTAAGGACGCATACCTTTATTCTAATAAAAATATCTTTAAAAAACAAGGTTTCCTATTTTATCTTGAGACAAAATTGAAAGTTTTATAAACATGAAACAATTTAATACTAATACTAATATACATTTTTCAATTTCAGATACCCCTTTACCACATAATTTTGTAGCAGAAAAAATTATCTTAAGTTGTCTATTAATTAACTATGAAGCAATTGAAATTACAATAAAAACTGTCCGCGTTGACACTTTCTATTTTATGAATCATCAAGAAATTTATAAAGCTATTGTAGAAATGTATCGTAAAAAACTTCCTATAAATATATTTTCAGTAAATGATTTTTTAAAAGAAACAGGTTGTTTAAATAAGATTGGAGGTACAAAAGTTTTATTAGAACTCCTTAATCAAATCCCTAATTTAGTATATCTAGAAGAATATATTCAATTGATTCAAGATAAATTTTTACGTCGCTCCCTAATTCATTTAGGTTATGAATTAATTAATTCAGCTTATATTACAAATATTCCATTGGAAAAAATTTTAAATGATTTTGAAAAAAAGTCGTTTAAATTAACAAATGAATTGATAGAAGAAAAAAAATTAACTACTGCAGAATTATTTTCACATGTTTTCTCAGAATTAAAACAAAAAGCATTAAAACCTGAATTACCAGGTTTAGAATCGGGATTTTACGATTTAGATTCCTTGACTCAAGGTTTTCAAAAATCTGATTTAATTATTCTTGCTGGACGGCCTTCAATGGGAAAAACAGCTTTTATTTTAAATATAACGGAAAATATACTTAAGAAGTATAAAGTACCAATATTATTTTTTAGCCTTGAAATGTCAAAAGAACAATTAATATATCGTTTGCTCTCAAATGAGACAGGAATAAGTCAAACGCGCTTAAAAATTGGAAATTTATATAAAGAAGATTGGCATAATTTAAAAGAAAGTATCCAACAATATTCTAGATTACCATTTTTTATTGATGATCAGACAAATTTAACAACTCAAGACATTCATTCTAAAATAAAAAAAGTATTATTTGAACAAAATAAAATTGGATTAATTATTATTGACTATTTGCAGTTACTTTTAAATTCAAAATTAAAATCTGAAAACCGTGTTCAAGAACTCTCTCAAATTACTAGAACACTTAAAAATATTGCTAAAGAATTTCAAATACCCGTAATTGCATTATCTCAGTTAAGTAGAAATGTTGAAAATCGAATTAATAAACGACCTGTTTTATCCGATTTACGTGAAAGTGGATCAATTGAACAAGACGCAGATTTAGTATTAATGTTATATCGTGAAGATTATTATAATAATACAATGATTGAAAAAAATGAAAAAATCACTCCTGCTCAATTAATAATTGCAAAACATCGTAATGGACCTTTAGGAATAGTGGAACTATCATTCCAAAATGATCCAACCAAATTTTTTGATACTTTTATTGTTACCTAAGAAATGCCCAGATCCAGATTCGAACTGGAGACACGAGGATCTTCAATCCACTGCTCTACCAACTGAGCTATCCGGGCTTACTATATATCATACTACATTCTACTTAAAATAACAATATTAATATTGTTATTTTACTTTAAATATAGTATAATGTATTGTGGGTATAGTAACCAATATAATTTACTTGAAAAATCTAAATATGTCAGGATTGTAAAATAGCAGCATAAGGTTAAAAAAGTATATTAGTATTTTACTATACCTATAACTATGACTCGTGCTTTAAGTGTGAATTTAGTGTTAGTCTGGACAGAGAGCGTCATTTGAATTATATAGCTTATTTCTATTTTATAATCTAGAAGGAAAAAAAATTATGACAAGCCTTTGGGAAATATCAGCTGGAACTGAAGCTGGTAAGATAGATATTTCTTTTATTACTAGCAGAGCTACTAAAAGTGCAAAAATTATAATCCCCGCATTATTACTGAGTAATGTCGCTTTAGCAGCAGATACTGCTGGAAAAGTAGGTGATACTGTGCAAGTTACCAAAAAAATGGTAAAAGCTAGAAAACAAATTAAAATTTTTGAAAAAACTGCAGGTTTAGCATTAGCAGGTAAAACATGCGCAAAAGCGTTAGAAAAAGGCGTTCAACAACATAAATCGGGTAATGCAGGTCTTGATGCGGCGCTAGTTGCCTTTGCTATCGCATGTGGATACCTAATTGCTATAACTCAACTTAGTTTAACTTGCGATGATTAATGGGTATAGTAACCAATATAATTTACTTGAAAAATCTAAATATATCAAGATTGTAAAATAGCAGCATAAGATTAAAAAAGTATATATAGGTATTTTAATATACCTATATATATATAGGTATATACTTACTGGTTCGCTTAATATTTATATTTGAATGGCACTGGTTCAAGATCAAATAGTGAGTTGATAGTACCAAATTTTTAGTTCCACTCAGTCTTATCAATTTTTTATTTAATAATGTACATTACTCAAAAACTTTTGTTAAAATCTTTACTGTACGGTTTGGTTGAGTACTTTGATGGGGGTATGCTATATCGTTAAGTTATAGAGATTTTAGTGTCGCTGCTAAAAATGTCCGTGCAATTGACCCTATAATAGGCAGAATTGTAATGATAAAGCTACTTAAGTGATTACACATATTCTAAATTATTTCGCAAGATTAAAAATCTTCCTATCATTAATGCTATAAATTGACCATGAGTCTTTCACATTATATATGTATACTGGATTAAATAGATTTTGGTCTATCCTACACAAGCTTAATAAACTATAAAATCTTGAGTATTATTGTAGATTTAGTTTAGGAAGTTTAATATGAGCATTACATTTAATTCAAGTCTAAATGACGAGAATTAATTAACTAAAAGTATTTTAAAATAAAGTTTTATTTCATGGATTATTGACAACAGTACAAATGGTATAAAGTATGTGTTTTCTACTAAATTTATCTTTAAATAACTAAGATAACTTGAGATTTACGAAGGAAAATACGAATAACATCTATATTCTTTAATATAAATATAATAAATAAATTAATAAATATTAAAATTGCTCTACTTGTTTATTTATGATATTATTTTTTAATTAAAAATTTTGTTTGCTTAATTTAAAATGAAAACTTTTCCTCAAATTGGAAAAAGAGCCCCAAATTTTGTAACTATAGGGGTTTTTAAAAAAAAATTAGGTAGAATTCGTTTATCAGATTATCGCGGAAAAAAATATGTTATGCTTATTTTTTACCCAGCGAATTTTACACCTGTGTCACCTACAGAATTAATTGCTTTAAGTGATCATATATCCGAATTTCGAAGATTGTCAACTCAAATTTTAGCAGTTTCAATTGATAGTCCTTTTTCTCACCTTCAATCTTTATTACTCAATAGAGAAGAAGGTGGCTTAGCAAATTTAAATTACCCTTTAATTTCAGATTTAAGTCAAACTATTACGCGAGATTATAAGCTTTTAACTGAGGAAGGATTGGCTTTACCTGGGGTATTCATTATTGACAAAGAAGGAATAATTCAATATTATACTGTTAATAATTTATTATGTAGTCGGAGTATAAATGAATTGATTCGTATTCTTGAATCAATTCAATATGTGAAAAAAAATCCTGGTCAAGCTTGTCCTGTAAATTGGCAGTCTTCTTCTTTTAAAAATTTTCAACAATATGATAAAATTCTTTATTCACATCCTCTAAAATCAAAGTTATATTTTAGAGATTTATACTCTTCTAAAAAAAGTTAAAATTTTATGCCTAAATTAAAAACTCGAAAAGCAGCCTTAAAACGTTATAAGAAAACGGGTGCCGGTAATTTTTTACGCCGTCATGCATATAAAGGTCATCTTTTAATGAAAAAATCAAATGTTCAAAAACGAAGACTATCACAAAGAGTATGCGTTACTCCAGGTGATAGTAAACCTATTAAATTAATGTTACCTTATTAAAAACAAAAATGGTAAGAGTTAAACGAGGAAATGTTGCCCGTAAACGTCGGAAAAAAATTTTACAACTTGCCAAGGGGTATAGAGGTGCTCACTCTCGTCTTTTTAGAGTAGCAAATCAACAAGTAATGAAAGCTTTACGATATTCATATGTCGGAAGAAAACAAAAAAAACGTGTTTTTCGAAAATTATGGATTAGTCGAATAAATGCCTCTGCAAGACAAAAAGGTATTACGTATAGTCAATTGATAAATTCTTTCAAACAATCAAAAATTAATTTAAATAGAAAAATGTTAGCTCAAATGGCAGTTTTAGATTGTTCTAGTTTTTATAAATTAATTGACCATACAAAATCTCTATCTTAATTCTTTATAAGTTTAAGTTTTAAACTTATAAAGGGTTTTTTAAATGATCCATAATAAAATGAATATTGATGATGATCTAGAAAAACTTTTAAATAATCTACCATTTTTTATTTATCAACATTTAAATAATTATTCTAATAAAGAAAAATTAATTGAAATTGTTTTGGATTTAGGACGACGTCCTGAAGCGAGATTTACAACCGGACCTGAATACTTATCACAAAAAGTTATTTCATGGCAAGATATAGATTATGTAACTAAGCGTATTAGTAAATTTAGTGGAGAAAATCGTGCTGGAATTGAGCGAACACTTCATCGAATAAGTTGTATTAGGAATCGACAATTTTTAATTAACGGATTAACGTGCCGAGTTGGGCGCGCAATTTTTGGTACAATTTCAGTTATTAGAGATTTACTTGAGTCGGGAAATTCTATTTTAATTTTAGGTAAACCTGGTGTTGGAAAGACAACAATTATTCGAGAAATTGCGCGTGTGCTTTCAGATGAAATGGAAAAACGAGTTATTATTATAGATACGTCTAATGAAATTGCAGGTGATAGTGATGTACCTCATAATGGTATAGGAAGGGCTCGTCGAATGCAAGTTCCAAAGACTGAACTTCAATATAAAATAATGTTTGAAGCTATTGAAAATCATATGCCTCAAGTAATTATTATAGACGAAATTGGAACAGAACTTGAAGCTTTAGCTGCAAGAACTATTGCAGAAAAAGGTGTTCAATTAGTAGGAACAACACATGGAAATTGTTTAGAAAATTTGATTAAAAATCCATCGTTATCAGATTTGATAGGAGGAATTCAATACGTAACCATAAGTGATGAAGAAGCTAAACGACGTGGTACACAAAAAAGTATTTTAGAACGAAAATCCTATCCTGCATTCCAGCTTGCAATTGAAGTTAATAATCTTTCCTCTTGGACAATTCATGAGAATGTTGAAAATTCGGTTGATTTAATATTACGAGGAAATTTTAATATTTCACAAACTCGCACTATAAAAAATAATGAAAAATTAATTATCAACTATAAAAATTTACAAAAAAATTTTTTAATAAAAAACTCGCGATTTTTGAATAGAGAAATGATTTCAATCCATAGAAATTGGTTTGATGCGAACAAGATAAAAAATCTTCGATCTTCAACTTTAAAAAAGACCACGTTGATTATTTACCCTTATTCTTTGTCAAAAAATTTAATTAGAGAAATTTTAACAAAATTCGGTACTAAAATTATTATTACAACTCAAATTAAGCAAGCAACTCTTATAATAGGTTTGAAAAAACATTTAAGACAAAATTTTCGATTAAAGAATTTAGCAAATAAACGAAATATTCCAATTTATACAATAAATCAGAGAAGTATTTATCAAATTATGAGATTATTACAGTTTTTTATTGCTTAATTGAACTTTTCTTCACCGATTTTTCCAAGAATTATAGTACTTTAACTTTCGTGAATTTTCAATTATCCAATTAAACAGAAAAAAATTTATTTTTAAAGCTAACAAAAATATATCTTCATCCTAAATGAGTCTTAAAATATAAACTACACATTATTAAATCCACAAAT